TGTATCAAATTTGAACTAGTAACTAATCCCAACATGGAAGTACTGAAAAAACTCATATAAGCAAAAAATCTCAAATATCCGTGATCATGAGACATATAATTATCACTATAAATAAGAACCATAATTCCAACAGTAGTGATTAATATTGACATAATAGAAGTAAGTGGGTCGATCAAGTATCCGAATTCTAAAGAAAAATCATTATTGATAATCCAAGACCATACATATTGATAGACATAACTGCTATTTATTTGCTGAATAGACAGATTCATGGAAAAAATCATGACTATACTTAACAATAAAATGCTCTGAAAAGACCACATACGACGAAGACTTTTTGTTGCCGTCGGAAAAAGAAGAAGTCCCAACCCTATTAACATAGGAACTGGAAGTGGAAGGAAAGGTATTATCCACGCATATTGGTATGTCTGTTCCATAAAAAAAAATTTTTATTCTTAATTAATTGTTTCCGATTCACCGGATCTTACCTCGTTCGAAAAAAGTCAATAAAAAATCAAGATATGCACTAACTTATTTAATAATTTTAGATTACTATTTATTCTGAGTCTTTTCAAAATCGTTCAAATATTCAAAACAAGAAGTTACAATTGGTCAAATGAGATGACCAAGTTAGATATAAAAAAGAATACTTATAACAGGAAAATGCAAATATAAATTATTATTACGATAAATTATCGTAATAATAATTTATATTAATAGAGCAAGGATAAAAAATTACGCTAAAAGAGTACTTGATGCTGATATGAATTATAGGATTAACTAAGGTCATTGGTCTAATGAAATAAAAACTCTTGCTTTTAGTTAGTTTCTTTCAACTCATTAACTAATTCATTATGGGATTGATTGTTTTCCATTTCAATCAAAACGATTTCTTAGTAAACGTTATAATATTATAGATCTAAAATGAACTTTTTTATCGATAAAGGGTAAAAAACGACTGAGATATTTTTTTATCAAACCACGTATCCTTTAACAGATTTATTAGTAATCTCATTCGAATTTTAAAATTGAATTTAGGTGTATTCTTTTCTCGAGTTTGACTAAAAAAAGACTCAAGTTTTTTATTAGGCAAAAGTTTACAATCCTTTGAGGTATTTTATTACATGTAAATAAAGTCTAGAATGATGAAAATCAAGGTCTTTTAGGTTCTTTCTTTATTTTATTAAATCATTAAGTTTGATTTCTATGACCTAGCAGATTCTAAAGATATAAATTTGAGAGATAAAGAACGAGAACTAAGAGTTCGAAACCAAAAATTTTGGGTTTTACGAATTTTGTGTGGAATCCCCATTTTGTTATTTCGAGTCATTTTTGATCCAATTTTGACGGATCTTTCACATATCTATATTTCTTTTTGATGAAGATAATTTTGTTTATAGACAAATATTATTTATAGAAAAAATAGATAATGAATAAGAAATAATAATTTGTTTTGAATGTTTTGAACAATAGATGTCTTTCACATCCAACTATAACAATGATTTTAAAATGGCAGTTCCAAAAAAACGTACTTCTATATCAAAAAAGCGCATTCGCAAAAATATTTGGAAAAGGAAAGGATATTGGGCGGCATTAAAAGCTTTGTCATTAGGGAAATCTCTTTCTACCGGGAATTCAAAAAGTTTTTTTGTACGACAAACAACTAAGTCCTAAAATATTGGAATAATAGGAATGGATTTGACTCAAAAAATTGGCTCCATAATTTGTTAATATAAAATTCAAAATTGGCAGTCCCTATTCTAATCAATATGAAATAGACCAGGTTTCAATCTTATAAGATGTCTAAAAAAAGAATTCTTCTGTTTTCTGAATAAAAAAAGAATAAAGAAAAAAATACAAGATTTTTTATTTCTTTGTAGTATATATTTTCACTAAGATTTTTGTGGTGGGGAGTCTGATTTTCCCCATCGACCTTTACAATAAAAAATTTTTATCTTTCTCGGTAAGGGCAGATCTCATATTTTTAGTTCAAATTAATGGATTGTTGAAACTAATGGATTCCATGTTAAAAAATTTTGGATAACTTTATGACTTCTTAATTTATAATTTTTATTAATTACTATATGGAATGTATTTACTATATATCTCCAATTTTGAACCCAATCAATAAAATAACTTCATTGTTGAGATATTATGTACAACTAATGTGTCAATTTGGAATAATGCAAAATATGTTTATTTTGCATTCATCGAAAAAATTTATTTTTTGTTTTAAATTTATGAAATGAGATAAACGAGAAATAATGAAGTATCAATAAAAGTAAAAAATGAAAACAGTTTTTTTATTCTATCGAGAGAATTATCTACTTGCAAAAGTTGGATTTTAGAATCGGATAAACTACGTTAAAGCCCTAAGATAAATAAACCGGACACCCTAATAAATGAAACTAATGAACCTTGAAATTTACTTTTGAACTCATTTTTTATCAATTTGAATCTTTACTAAAAAAACTTATTTGATTGAATTGACTTGTTCAAT